AAATATTAGGTAGAATTTAAAAGATTAAGACTTTTTTAGAAAGCTTTGAAGGCTTTTAGTTTAAATAACTTAAAATTCTAAATGAAAATAAAATATAAGGGGAAGAAGAGACCTAAAAAGTTGAAAGAGGACTTTAGAAAGAGAGAGGAGGGGGTTACGGGTTAAGGATTTGTGTTTCATATTGAAGTTTAAGATTGGGTTGAATAAAAGGATCAGAGTAATGACGATTCGTAAGTAAAAGTAAAGTGTAATGAGAGCTGAAAGAAGAAGAAAGAAGAGAGGCACTAAGAGGTTTAGGTTTACTATAATTTGGATAATCACCCATTTAGGAATAAATCCTGTTATGGGGGGAAGTCCACCTAGAGATAGGAAGTTTAGCGAAATAATAATGGCGTGGAAAATTCTATTTTGGTCCGATTGAATTAGGCTGGAAAGAGAAAAGGTTTGTAATTTGTGGAAAATGGAAGTGACAGAAAGAAGAATAAAAGAGTAAACAAAAAAGTAAAAAAGTCAAGAAGTATCTCTAATCGAGATTGCAATTAGTATCCAGGATAAGTGATTAATTGAGGAAAATGCAATAATTTTACGCAGGAGTGTTAAATTAAGTCCTCTTAATCTTCCGATTAAGGCCGACAGAATAGCCGAAAAAATTGTAATTTTGATCAATACTTCATTAATTATTAAATAGGATATTAGCGTTATGGGGGCAAATTTTTGAATCGTTGAGAGAATAAATACTTGAGGTCACTTTAAGCCTTCTATGACTTGGGGAAACCAAAAATGGAAAGGAGCTCCACCAAGTTTAAGGAGGAGAGCTAGAAGGATTGATAATATCCTAAAAGAGGAGAAAGAAAGGAAGAGGAAAGAAGAAGAGATAAAAAGGACTGAGCCTAGGGCCTGGATTAGAAAGTATTTCAAGGCAGCTTCAGAAAAAAAAGAATTCATTTTTAAAGCAATAAGGGGGATAAAGGATATTAAGTTGAGTTCAAGTCCAATTCAAGCACCGAATCAAGAGGTTGAAGAGATAGAAATAATTGAGCCTAAAACCAAGGAAAAAAAGAAGAAGAAATAGGATGGAGGAAAAATGATTAAAAAGAGAGAGGTTGGACTTTCATTTACGGGGTATGAGCCCGTTAGCTTGTTTAGCTTATCTTTTATGAATAAAACAGTATAGGTAAAAGAATCTACATAATTAGTCCTATCAAAACTACCCTTTTTTCAGGCACTATACTGGAAAGAAAGAAATAAGAAGTCTAATCAAAGTAAATTTTCAGGGCAGAAAAGTGTAGATTAGGAAACAAAGGATAAACAATTATTAAGAATCTATTCTTATTAAATGTTTTCAAGACATTCGTTTTTTTTAAACTAAATAATCTATTTGAGTATATTGTCCCATCAAATCAGAAGGAGAGGGTTAAAAATGTAGAAGAGGAAGTAAGAAACGGTTAAAATCTGCCCTGTGATAATATATGGATCTTCTACTGGGCGCGCTCCAATCCATGTTAATAGAAGAACAATAACTACAAAGGTCCAGAATAGAACTTGATTTAGTGGGTAGAAAGCTAGACTTTGAAATTTTGAAACATGAGTAAAGGGAAGGATTATAAGAATTGCTACTGAAGCGGCCAAAGCAATAACTCCACCTAATTTGTTAGGAATGGAACGTAAAATAGCGTAGGCAAAAAGAAAGTATCATTCAGGCTGAATATGAGGGGGAGTAACTAGTGGGTTAGCAGGAATAAAATTGTCAGGGTCTCCTAGGAAATAAGGGGCTAAAAGCGTTAAAAAGAGAAGAGCTGTTAATATAACAACAAATCCTACAATGTCTTTAAAAGTAAAGTAAGGGTGGAAGGGAACTTTATCGGTCTGGCTAGAAATTCCTAGGGGATTGTTTGCTCCTAATTGATGAAGAAATAAAATGTGAATTATAGAGAACGCAGCTGCGGCTAGAGGTAAAATAAAGTGGAAAGAGAAAAATCGAGTAAGGGTAGCGTTGTCTACAGAAAATCCTCCTCAAATTCATTGTACCAAGTCAGTCCCGATAAATGGGATCGCAGAAAATAAGTTTGTAATAACTGTAGCTCCTCAAAATGATATTTGACCTCAGGGAAGGACATAACCCAGAAATGCGGTGGCCATAATTATAAATAAAATTATGACTCCTACTATTCAGGCATGAAGATTCATATAAGAGCTGAAATAAATTCCTCGGCCAATATGAAGGTAGAGGCAGATGAAGAAGAAGGAGGCTCCGTTAGCATGAAGGGTTCGTAGTATTCACCCATAGTTCACATCACGGCAAATGTGGGCGACCCTAGAAAAAGCTAGATCAATATGAGCTGAATAATGTATAGCTAAGAATAGCCCAGTAGCAATTTGAATCACTAGACAAAGACCAAGGAGAGAACCAAAGTTTCAGAATGTAGAAATATTTCTAGGAAGCGGTATATCTACTAAAGCGCCGTTAGCAATTTTAAATAAGGGATGAGATTTACGTAAGGGTGTTATCATTATGAAATGAGGCGCAGGGGCCCTTTAAACAAATTAACAATCTTAACAACAATAATCAGTATTAGTAAAAGATAAGACACGATAAAAATGGTAAAAATTATAGAGGGGGAATTGTAAATTCAGTTGATGATAAAAGGTGTTGAAAGATGGTATCTTGGCGAAGAAGGAGATAAGGATGAGCAATTAGAGGAAATTATTAAGGGATCAAAGAAAAGTAAAGAAGAAACAAACAAAAAGGCTAGGGTTATGAACAGAAAAAAAGAAGTTAGAGAAAAAGAGAAAGATTCGTTTGAGGCTAAAGAAGCGATATAAATAAATAGGACTAGTATTCCTCCTAGGAAAACTAAAAATAAAATATAGGAAAATCAAAACGAGAAGTTGTAGATACCTACGGTAAGGGAAATAAGGATTGTTTGTGTAAATAACATTAGCCCTATAGCTAAGGGGTGGGAAAGTTGTGTAAACATAAAGGAGCAGAAAAATAAAAGGGGAATTGTGAACATAAAAATAATAGAGAAACAAAGTTCTCTTTAGTTTTAAGGAAGTTTTCCTATTATTTAAGTATTAACACCAATGTTTTAATTGTTTAAATTAACTATAAAACTAATGATAAATTTTAGATTTTTAAGAGTGTTTAGATCACTATTTATGATTTTTTGTGGTCTGTGAAGTTTTATTTCCTATCATAAACATTTATTAAATTCTTTATTAAGGTTAGAGTTCATGATGTTGGGGGTGTTTTGGTTATTAAGGTTACAGTTGTCTATAGTAGGAAGAGAGATTTATTTTTCTTTGTTTTTTTTAACTTTAGCTGTATGTGAGGGGGCTTTAGGTTTATCATTGTTAATTTTTATTGTACGAAGTCATGGGAATGACTACTTTAAAAGGTTTAATCTTTTGGAATGTTAAAATTTTTATTGCCTGTAATTATATTGATGAAATTTAAGGATAATTGGAAAATGGTGCAAGTTGGGTTAGGGCTAATAAGGTTTTTAGTCGGCTTAAACTGCTTCCATAATATACAGGTATATATATTGGGATTTAACTTAGGATTAGATTTTATTAGTTACATTATAATTTACTTAAGAGTGTGAATTATATTTCTTATTATCATCTCAAGAGAGCGAGTAAAATTTACTAATAATTTCCCTGGAATATTTATTCTAGTAAATCTTGTCTTGTTGCTAAGACTCTTGATTACATTTTCTTCATTAAATTATTTGTTGTTTTATATTAGTTTCGAAATGTCATTGATTCCTACGTTAATTTTAATTTTAGGGTGAGGCTATCAGCCTGAACGTATCCAAGCTGGGGTGTATATACTTTTTTACACTTTGGCCTTATCTTTACCTTTATTGGTGTCTTTGCTTTACATATACATAAAAGAGTGCAGGTTAACTATAATATTAAGAAGTTCGGTTTTAGAGTTAAATTGAGTAAATAGTGTTTGGTACTTTAGAAGGGTGACAGCTTTTTTAGTAAAATTACCTATATATATGTTTCATTTATGATTGCCCAAGGCTCATGTAGAGGCACCGGTTGCGGGATCTATAATTTTGGCAGGAGTTTTATTAAAGTTAGGGGGTTATGGTTTAATTCGGGTATTATTTATATTTCAAAAAGTGAGTTTAAGCTTTTCTTGGTTATGGGTTAGAGTTAGGTTAGTAGGGGGAGTGGTTGTGAGCTTGTTGTGCTTACGTCAAGTAGATATGAAATCGTTGATTGCTTATTCTTCAGTTGTCCATATAAGAATAGTGCTTTGCGGTTTAATAATTTTTAGTTGATGAGGGCTTATAGGGGCTGTGGTAGTTATAGTGGGGCATGGATTATGTTCTTCTGGTCTATTTTGTTTAGCCAATATAGTTTATGAGCGAGTAGGGAGCCGGAGGCTTCTGGTCAGAAAGGGGTTATTGAATTTTATGCCTAGAATAGGCTTATGGTGGTTTTTATTCAGAGTCGGGAACATAGCGGCTCCTCCTACTTTAAATTTATTCGGGGAAATTAATTTGATTATTAGACTTATGAGGTGAAGAATGTTCACAATTTGGGGTTTAATACTTCTTTCTTTTTTTAGAGCTGCTTACACTCTGTATATGTATAGTTTAAGGCAGCATGGAGTTTTTTTAAATACTTTATATTCTTGCAGATCAGGGAAAGTTCGTGAGTATTTAGTATTGTTCTTACACTGGTTTCCTTTAAATGTATTAATTTTAAATTTAAATTTAGTTAGAGGTATTAATTAGTAATGCATAAAAACTAGAAGAGTTTATATAATTTATATAGAATATTGCATTGAAGCTGCAGAAGAGATAAATGTTATCTGTAAATAGAAAGTTCTAGAAACATTAGTTTCAGCTTTGTAACGAAAATACAATGTGTTGTTTACACTATAAAACAATAAGTAAGAAAACTAAGGAATATCTAAAAAAAGATAATTTTTGTCTGACAAACAAAGGTTATTATATTAACTAATTCCTTACTCGAAGTAGGTGTAAAATTACTATTTTAGATTTAAAAGATCTATACTTACTTTTCAGTCATCGAGTAAAAAAATAATAAAGTGGCTGAGTTAGAAAGCGGTAGATTGTAAATCTATAGACGAAGGAAATTCCTTTATTAGACCTTATAGTATAAAAATAATATTAAATTGCAAGTTTAAAGATGTGTTGATCACTAGGGTTTAAAAAATTTTACACGCTGATGTAAAGAGCATAAAAAGTTTTGATCTTTTAAGAAATGGTGCAATTCCTTTGCGTGTAATGAAGTAAAGGAATAAAAATGGGTGAGATACACATACACACATACACACATACACACATACACACATACACACATACACACATACACACATACACACATACACACATACACACATACACACATACATACATACATACATACATACATACATACATACATACATACATACATACACACATACATACATACATACATATATACATACATACATATATACATGTACACAATATGTATATATATATGTATATATATATGTATATATATATGTATATATATATGTATATATATATGTATATATATATATATATATATATATATATATATATATATATATATACATATATATATATATATATATATATTCATTTATTACTTATTGAAGTGATTTTTTTGTGTTATAATTAAATCAAAAACTTATATATCATAAACTTATTATATAATTTATTCCCCCCTTAATATTAAAGTAGTTTCAACGGTCTTAGTAATCTTCCCTCTAGAGAAGAAATACTAAGACCGTTGAAACTACTATTATCCTTATCTTTTTAGTGTTGTCTGTTAATTTTTATAATTGTAATTAGATTATAATTGTATGATCTTTAAAAGCTTTGCTCCAAATTAATTTTCTTAATGCTCCATATACACTGTGATTTTTTGTATTTTTCTTTTAATCTGCTTGTTAAATATTATAATTCGTATCTGTATCTCCCCTTGTTGGAACTGGATGGGTTATATATGTTGAATAAAAAATAAAACAAGTTAGTTTATGAATTGAATTTTTTTATAAGTTTACTTATATCTAATTCTGATAGGTATATATACCTTATACAGGGTTGACTATATAAGTAGGAATAAATAGAGATCAGTTTTATTATATTTCTTAATATCAAAATACTTACAAAAAAGAAAGTTATTAAAGAGTTTAAAAATAGAACCATCAAAAAATAGGGACGTCAAAGTAGAGCTAAAATAGACTAGTATTTCAGTTACGTTGAAAAGAATTATCGTGCAAATCGATTTACTTTGAAATATCTGTACGTTTGTTACTAATTGTTTTGTGGCGGTGTAATAATAAATAATGGTTCAAGGAGTCCTAAATAAAAAATTGTATTAGAAAGCTAGTATTAAAGGTGGTAAGGTCTGTAGTTTAACTAAGAGTTAAAATATGGATAATGGTTTGAAAAATTTATATGCATAAAACTAGAATACTAGGGCTGGGGTCCGGTTCTTTAATTTGTGGGGTAGTTGCTTTATTGAAATTATTTAAGGGAGAGACTAGGGTAGTTGAGTGAGAGTTAATGAGATTAAATTCGTTGTCAGTGGTATTTGTTTTGATTTTCGATTGAATTTCAATGCTATTTTTATCTTTTGTTTTACTTATTTCTAGGAGAGTAATATACTATAGGGGGAGGTATATAAATGGTGACAAGAATTTTGATCGGTTTATGTATTTAGTGCTGATGTTTGTTTTATCAATGGCCATAATGGTTTTAAGGCCGAATTTAATTAGAATTCTTTTAGGCTGGGATGGGCTAGGTCTAGTATCTTACGCTTTAGTAATTTTTTACCAAAATGAAAAGTCCGCAAATGCTGGAATGTTAACTATTTTATCTAACCGCGTGGGGGACGTAGCTATTTTATTAAGGATTGGTCTCATAGCAAGATTGGGAAGTTGAAATTTCGTTATTTGTTCATATTATCTTATGGATTCTGAGTGGATGTTGTTAAAATTTTTAGTAATGGTAAGGGCTATAACTAAAAGAGCTCAAATTCCATTTTCAGCGTGGTTACCAGCAGCGATAGCTGCTCCTACTCCGGTTTCTGCTTTAGTGCATTCTTCAACTTTAGTAACCGCCGGGGTTTATTTGATAATTCGGTTTAGGGCCGCTCTGGAGGGTTCAAAGATTCAGAGGATATTATTAATTATTTCATGTTTGACCATATTTATGGCTGGGTTGGGGGCTAATTTCGAGTATGATTTAAAAAAAATTATTGCATTGTCTACATTAAGACAACTGGGAGTAATACTAAGGATTTTAGCTTTGGGGTACCCGGATCTTTCTTTTTTTCATTTACTGAGGCACGCATTGTTTAAAGCTTTACTATTTATGTGCGCAGGTATTATCATTCACAGAGTAGGTAATTATCAAGATATTCGGCATATAGGAGGTCTAGTCCAGTTCATACCTTTAAGAGTAGCTTTTATAAGAGTAGCTAATTTGGCTTTATGTGGGTTTCCCTTTTTGGCTGGGTTTTATTCTAAAGATATAATTTTGGAAGTTGCTTTTATAAGTTGAGTAAATTTCGTTTCTTTATTATTGTATATTATGGCAACTGGTCTGACAGTAAGTTATACAATGCGTTTAATTTTTTATAGGTTGAGGGGAAATTTTAATTTAAGGGTTTTAAGAAATACAAGAGATGAGGATAAAGTGATAAGTCATTCTATGGTTTTATTAGGGGTAAGAGCCGTTTTTATAGGGTCAGTTTTGTCTTGGCTTGTTTTTCCTGAGCCCTATATAATTTGCTTGAGGAGGTTGATAAAAAACATAGTTCTTATGATTAGTCTAGTTGGAGGGAGGTTAGGTTATATATTCAATCTGTTGACAATTAATTATAATTTAAAGTCTCTTTATAATTATAAAGTAACGGTTATAAGCGGTTCTATGTGATTTATACCGTTCCTGAGAACCAAGAAGATTGGAGAAATGAGGTTTTTAAGAGGGATAAGGGTAAATAAATTAGGAGATAAAGGGTGGTTCGAATATTTTGGGAGACAAGGGCTATATTACAGTTTCAGAAAATTTTTTATAATATTTAACGCTCTACAGTTAAATAGGGTGAAGGTTTTTATAAAAATATTTGTTATTAGGGTAGTAATCACGTTGCTTGTTTTCTTATAATTTAGAGGTTAAACCAAAGAATTACTTAAATAGTTTAAAATAAAATGTTAGCTTGTGGCGCTAAAGATGTAATTGTTATTTTAAGTAATTTTCTTAATTTTGTGTTTTATTTTTTATTTTAACTAATTAAAGATTTAGTTAAATCAAACATTGTTAAATGTTTGATTTTAGCTTAAATTTTTATGTTATTATTGAAGTTGTATGAAAGTTAAAGCATGATTGAAATAGCTTGGTTAGAAACCAAATAAAAATAGAGCAAAGTTAAATCATAAAACTTTACAGTCTCAGCATGGAATATTATAAATTAATATACTAAAGTATGATATAGCAATAATATTAAAGTCTGATAAATACTTGTGCCAGCATTCGCGGTTATACTTTAAGACTAAGTAAAAATTTTTAGGTTGTAGTTAAGTGAGTGATTTAAAAATTATATGGGCAATAAAGGGTAAAATCGGAATATTGTTTTGTATAAAAAAAAATCTTAATTGAAGCTAGAAAATTTTAGTGATAAACTAGGATTAGATACCCTATTATTCTAAAATGAATTATTAAAACTTAATTAGTAAGAGATAAATACTTAAAATTTAAAAAATTTGGCGGCAATTTAATCTTTTCAGAGGAACCTGTTTTATAATCGATAAACCACGAAGAATCTTACTTGCCTTTGTAAAACAGTTTGTATACCATCATTATCAGATAATTCTTAGAGGAGAAATTATTAAACTTGATTTATCAGGAAAATTAGATCATGGTGCAGTTAATAGGCAAGTTAAAATGGGTTACAATAAATTATTTTATGACGGATTAAGCAGAATAATTCTGCTATGAAGGAGGATTTGATTGTACTTTTAGTTTAATAAGCTAAAAGGATATAAGTTCTAAATTGTGTACATATCGCCCGTCGCTTTCATTTATAAGTGAAATAAGTCGTAACATAGTAGATGTACTGGAAAGTGTATCTGGTAAAAATGTTTGGGTAAAATTCTGTTAGGGTAAAATAAACATAAATGATAAATAACTTGTTTTTAAAAAAAAATAATATTTGCGTTAAGAAAAATAATTTAATAAAAGAAAATTGTTAGTAATTTTTAATAAATTCAAATACTTAGGCTATAGTAAAAAGTACTGTAAAGGAAAGGAAAAATAAAATTTTTTATAGTAAATTTTAAAATTTGTACCTTGTGTATCAGGGAAAATTTATATAAATTAAGAAAGTTAAATGTCTCGAAATAAAATATAGCTAATTTTATAAAAAATTTTTTGTAGAAAATAAATTTTGAATATAAAATTAAAGGTGAAACACTAATCGAGTTTTATAATATCTAGTTTTTTAAAAATAAATTTAATTTAACTTTTAGATCTACAAAATTTAAAATTAAAGTGTAGGAGGGATTAGCTTCTTATAAACTAAAATGTAAAACAGTTAAAAATAAGATTAATTAGTGAATTAAGCTTAAAAGTAGCTATATTTATAAAGTGTTTTAACTAAACTAAAGTCCAATATTATTTGTACAAACTTTTTATAATATTAAAAAATTAATTAAAATTAAAAGAGTTAAATTATAATGATTTTATCAGTAGAAATTTTATATGAACAAAATAACTAAAATAATAAAAGTTGTTTAAAAATTAGTATTTTAATATAGAGGAACTCGGCAAAAATATTTTCTTTGCCTGTTTATCAAAAACATGTCTATTTGGAGATATAAAAAGTTTAACCTGCCCACTGATAAAAGTAAATTGAATGGCCGCGGTATTTTGACCGTGCAAAGGTAGCATAATCGTTAGTTTTTTAATTGGAATCTTGTATGAATGGTTGGACAAAAGAAAATCTGTCTTTATATTATTTATTGAATTTAACTTTTAAGTGAAAAGGCTTAAATGGATTAAAGGGACGATAAGACCCTATAAAGCTTAATATTAAAATTTTATTTAGTTGAATTTTATTATAAAAACTTAGTAATTAAATTTATTTTATTGGGGCGATAAGAGTAAAATGGCCATTAACTGCTTAATTTTATATACACTTATGAGTGATTAATTTTTTAGATGATCCTAAGTAAAGATTAAAAGTTTAAGTTACTTTAGGGATAACAGCGTTATTTTTCTTAAGAGTACTTATCGAAAGAAAAGTTTGCGACCTCGATGTTGAATTAAAATGTCTTTATAATTGCAGCAGTTATAGAAGTAGGTCTGTTCGACCTTTAAAATTTTACATGATTTGAGTTCAGACCGGCGCAAGCCAGGTTGGTTTCTATCTTTTAACAAAAAGAAATTATTTTAGTACGAAAGGATTAAATAATTAAAATTATTTTTAAATGTGATTTACTATTTTGGCAGATAATATGTGTTGGATTTAGGATCCTATAAAATAGAGTAATTCTATAAATAGTTAAATATTTAGTTTATAATCTAATTGTTTTGTGGCTTTAATAATTGTAGAAATAGTTAACTTTTTAGTTTTGGTTGTGTGTGTATTAATTGGTGTGGCTTTTGTAACTTTACTTGAACGAAAGATTCTAGGTTATATTCAGATCCGTAAAGGTCCAAATAAAGTTGGATATATGGGGTTACTCCAGCCTTTTTCAGACGCAGTGAAGCTTTTCACTAAAGAGCAGATTATCCCAACTTTATCTAATTTCTTGGTCTATTATTTGTGTCCTGTATTTAGTTTGTTTGTCTCTTTGTTAGTATGATGTGTGCTACCATACGAGACAGGGTTAATAAGGTTTAATCTGAGAATTTTGTTTTTTTTGTGTTGTTTAAGAGTAGGGGTGTATTCAACTATAGTGGCTGGGTGATCTTCTAACTGCAAATATTCTTTGCTAGGGTCATTACGAGCGGTAGCTCAAACTATTTCTTATGAAGTAAGGCTAGCTTTAATTTTATTGTCTTTTGTAATATTAGTCGGAGGGTTTAGCTTAGAACTATTTAATAAATATCAAAGTTATTTTTGATTTATTTTAATCGCGTTCCCTTTAAGTATAGTTTGGTTTAGATCTTGTTTAGCAGAAACTAACCGGACTCCCTTTGATTTTGCGGAGGGAGAATCAGAGTTGGTGTCTGGGTTTAATACCGAGTATGGAGCGGGAGGGTTTGCTTTAATTTTTATAGCGGAATACTCAAGGATTTTGTTTATAAGAGTTCTGTTTGTAATTTTTTTTTTGGGTAGGAGACCATTTAGGATAATATTTTACTTAAAGAGAGTAATAGTAGCTTTTGGGTTTGTTTGAGTTCGAGGAACACTCCCTCGTTTACGATACGATAAATTAATATATTTGGCTTGAAAAAGTTATCTTCCAGTTTCGATTAATTACTTAATTTTCTTTTTAAGGTTTAAAATGTTTTGTTTTTGTTTAATGTAGGAAGTTAAGATAAGCAGAAAATAGTTTAAAAAATATTAACTTTGGGAGTTAAAGATAAAGAGTCTTCTTTTTTTCTGAAGTTTTTAGAAATTAATTCATTATTGGTTTACAAGACCAACGTTTTAAGGTGCTTTAAACTATAAAAACTGGGTAGGAGGAAAATAAGGAATATAAACGGAGTCTAACCGCTTAGGAAAAAGTTAGAAGCTTTCGGCCTTTTGCATAATATTCCTTCTTGGAAGGAGTTTAGGACTCAATTTTATCATTAACAGTGATACACCTCTTTTTGGTTTCTACCAAAATTAGAAGACTGGAGTCTAAAATTTAGGTCGAAACTAAATGCAATTATTCGCTTTCTAATTGGTAAAACCAGTTTAAAAAACTCTTTATGAATGCAACTCATATGTCATATATTGACTATGGTCTTATTAAGATCAGTCCAGGGCTCTTTGATATCATTCATAGTAAAGACCTAGAAGGAGGATAATTAAGAAAATTATACTAGTAAAAAATCAAGAAAAAATATTTGTTAAGCTGAGAGTAGAAGCAATAGGTAAAAGTAAGGTAATTTCTACATCAAAAATTAAAAAAATGACAGCGATCAGAAAAAATCGTAAAGAAAATGGAAGACGTGCAGAGCCTTTAGGGTCAAACCCACATTCGTAAGGAGAGTTTTTTTCTCGGTCTATAATTGTCTTTTTAGAGAGTAAAGTTGCTAGGGTTATAACAATATAGGCGATAATAAAGGTAATGATTGAGATTAAAAATATTGTAAAGATTATTTTTTCTAAGGGATTAGACTTTCTGATTGGAAGTCAGATATACTTATTATATTAAAAAAATTTAACCTCCTCATCAATAAATGAAGATATATAAAAATAGCCAGACAACATCGACGAAGTGTCAGTACCAAGCGGCAGCTTCAAATCCTAAATGATGGGCCGAAGAAAAGTGACACTTATAGAGTCGTAAAAAACATACTAATAAAAATGAGGTCCCAATAATAACATGAAGGCCATGAAACCCTGTGGCAACGAAGAATGTGGATCCAAAAACTGAATCGGCAATAGTAAAAGAAGCTTCAATATACTCGAATGCCTGAAGTATTGTAAAGTAGATTCCTAGGATAATGGTTAAGGCTAATCTCTGGATGGCTTGGGTGTAGTTGGCTTCTAAAATAGCGTGGTGAGCTCATGTAACTGTGGCTCCTGAAGAAAGAAGAATTGTAGTATTCAAGAGGGGGATTTGGAACGGGTTAAAAGGTTGGATACCTAAAGGAGGTCAGTATATACCAATTTCAACAGTAGGGGATAGTCTTCTATGGAAAAATGCTCAAAAGAAGGAAAAGAAAAATAAAACTTCGGATACAATAAAAAGAATTATTCCTCAGCGTAGGCCTTTCATCACAGTAGAGGTGTGTGAACCTTGGTAAGTACCTTCTCGAGTAATATCTCGCCACCATTGAATTATGGTTAATAAGGTGGCAATAAATCTAAGGATAAGGAGGTTCATATTATGTTGGTGGAACCATTTTACTAGGCCAGTTGTAAGTATTATGGCTCTGATTGAACCAGTAAGGGGTCAAGGTCTGATATCTACTAGGTGGTAGGGGTGAAAACCGTGGGATGATGTCATTAGTTGATTTCTCTAGTATAAAGAGTTCTTAAGACTGCAAATACATAAGATTGAATAATAGCAACAGCGGATTCTAAAATTAGAAGAAGAATTTGGGCGGTTAAGAGGACAAAGAGAAAAGAAATCGAGAGAGAAGGTCCTGTATTTCCTAAGAGAGTAAGAAGGAGATGACCTGCGATTATATTAGCAGCTAATCGGATTGCCAGAGTTCCTGGGCGGATAATATTTCTGATTGTTTCAATAAGGACTATAAAAGGTATAAGGGCAAAAGGTGTGCCTTGGGGGACTAGGTGGGCAAATATATGCTTAGTATGCTTAATCCAGCCGAACACTATTAAGGTGATTCACAGGGGTAGAGATAATGACAGGGTTATTACTATATGACTAGACCTGGTAAATACATAAGGAAGTAAACCTAAGAAGTTATTAAAAACAATTAGTCTAAATAGAGCAACAAATATTATGGAAGAGCCAATATGAGAGGGCTGAAGAAGAGCTTTGAATTCTTTGTGAAGAGTTAAGATAACCTTTCCTCAAAATAAAGATCACCGAGAGGGGGAAGCTCAGTATAAGTATGGTAGAAATAATAAGCCTAAAACAGTTGAAATTCAGTTTAGAGATACACTAAAAATTCTTGAAGAGGGTTCAAAAATTGAGAATAGGTTAGTTATAATTTTCAAGATTTAGAAATTAAAGATTTTTTGTTGGTAGGGGAGAAATCAATTTTTGTAAAAGGTTTTATGAAGTAATTAAATATAAAAAATAAAAAAAATCTTGAGAGAAAGAAAAGAAATATAAATAGTCAGTAAATAGGTGCTATTTGTGGCATAATAAAATTCAAACGAATAATTATTCACCTTAAATTAGTTTAAACTAATGAAGCAGGGGTGAGTTTTCAATTGATAAAGAAATTCAATTTAAAAATGAGTTGATAGAAGTTCTTTCAATAACAATGGGTATAAATCTATGATTTGCCCCGCAAATCTCTGAACATTGGCCGTAGAAAAGCCCAGGTCGGTTGATTAGAAATCTAGATTGGTTAAGTCGTCCGGGAATCGCGTCGGCTTTAATCCCTAAGGAAGGTACGGTTCATGAGTGAATAACATCAGCTGCTGTGATTAAAACTCGAATCTGTGTGTTTATAGGTAGAATGGTCCGATTATCTACGTCTAGGAGACGAAACCCGGATGTCTCTAATTCGTTAGATGGAATTATATATGAGTCGAATTCTACTTGTAAGAAGTCAGAGTACTCATAACTTCAGTATCACTGATGGCCAATCGTTTTTAGGGTTATAGATGGATTATTTACCTCGTCTAGGAGGTAAAGTAGGCGAAGGGAGGGAAGAGCAATAAAAATTAAAATGAAGGCTGGGATGGATGTTCAAATTACTTCAATAGGTTGGTTTTCAAGTATATAACGGTTAATGAGGGAATTAAAAAATAATGTTGCTATTATGTAGCCTACAAAAGTTACAATTAAAACAATTACTAGTATAATATGATCATGAAAAAAAATTAATTGCTCTATTAGAGGTGAGGCTCTATCTTGAAAATTTAAATACGCTCATGTTGCCATAAGTGGTTTTAAAAGAAAATTTATATTTTCCTAATAGGAGCTTAAATCCTATACATCTATCTGCCATTTTAGAAGTTAGTAATTAGGGGGATTTCTATGTAAGAGTGGTCTGCTGGTGGGTAAGCATGCTTTCACTCAATTGAGGAGGGTAAGAAGGGGGAGAAAATGACAGGACGATTAGATACAAATGCTTCTCAAACAATTAATAGGAAGCCTAAGGCAGCTACAAAAGAAATCATTGAGCCCAGGGATGAAACGATGTTTCAAGTTGCATAGGCGTCTGGGTAATCTGAATAACGTCGGGGTATGCCGTTTAATCCTAGAAAATGTTGGGGGAAGAATGTAAGGTTAACCCCAATAAAAGTGATTAGAAAGTGAGCTTTTAACCACTTAGGGTTTATAGATAGGCCAGTTATTAAGGAGAATCAGTGTGCGACACCGGCAAAGATGCCGAAGACAGCTCCTATAGAAAGGACATAGTGGAAATGGGCTACGACGTAGTATGTATCATGGAGAATAATATCAATCGAAGAGTTGGCTAAAACTACCCCAGTTAGGCCTCCAATTGTAAATAAGAAAATGAAGCCTAAGGCTCAAAGAAGGGAAGGAGAATAATTTATTTGGGTGCCATGAAGGGTTCTTAGTCATCTGAAGATTTTGATTCCAGTGGGGATGGCAATAATTATTGTGGCAGATGTAAAATAGGCACGGGTATCGACATCCATTCCAACTGTGAATATATGGTGTGCTCAGACAACAAATCCTAAAATTCCGATGGCAAGTATGGCATAGATTATCCCTAAGGTTCCAAAGGATTCTTTTTTTCCGGATTCTTGTCTTACAATATGAGAAATTATTCCAAAAGCTGGAAGAATTAGAATATAGACTTCTGGGTGGCCAAAAAATCAAAATAAGTGTTGGTAAAGAACTGGGTCTCCTCCTCCAGCGGGGTCAAAGAAAGATGTATTTAGGTTTCGGTCTGTAAGAAGCATAGTAATAGCACCTGCAAGGACAGGAAGAGATAGTAGTAAGAGGATGGCGGTAATAAAAACAGCTCAAACAAAAAGGGGCATCTGGTCTATTGTTATGCCGTATGATCGTATATTAATAACGGTTGTTATAAAATTTACAGCCCCTAGAATTGAAGATACGCCGGCTAGATGGAGGGAGAAAATTCCCAGGTCAACAGAAGCTCCGGCGTGAGCGATGGCTGCGGCCAATGGAGGGTAAACGGTTCATCCTGTGCCTACTCCTCTTTCTACTATCCTTCTAGTTAATAGGAGGGAAAGTGAGGGGGGTAGAAGTCAAAATCTTATATTGTTTATACGGGGAAAAGCTATATCGGGTGCTCCAAGTATTAGAGGGACTAGTCAGTTTCCAAATCCTCCAATTATAATAGGCATAACTATAAAAAAAATTATGACGAAGGCATGTGCGGTAACAACTACATTGTAAATCTGGTCGTTACCAATTAATCTTCCTGGTTGGCTTAATTCTGCCCGAATAATTAATCTTAAAGATGTACCTACTATACCTGCTCAAGCACCAAAAATAAAATATAAAGTTCCAATATCTTTATGGTTTGTAGAAAAAAGTCATCGTTGCAT